ACTAATAAAAGGCTGCACCGTGCTTCTTACATTTTCATTACTATTTTCATTACTATTAATTCGATATGTGTTTAAAAAATAAGTTTTTTCATTGTTTTTCGTCGTTAATAAATATAATAAACGCAAATTTTTTTTAATAATTTCGGGTCCTTCTTTATCTTTACCCCATAGAGACATTGAATAGAACGAACTGCTTTTTTTGCCACTGTAAGTTTGAAAATAAACGTTTAAATGTCCTTCAAAAGCAAGTAAATAAATCCGAAACATATAAAATGCAGTTAATCCTGCTGTGGACCAAGCTATTATTGCAAAAATAGGTGAATACAACCAACTATCATTAAGAATTTCATCTTTGGACCAAAAACAAGCAAGGGGTGGAATACCAGAAAGAGAAAGTGTACCCAATAAAAAAGCAGTTTTTGTAATTGGTACATGTTTTCTTAAACCGCCCATAAGAACCATATTCTGACTTTTATCTGGAGAATATCCAACAATAGCTTCCATCGCATGAATAATTGATCCAGATCCTAAGAACAACAATGCCTTCGAATAAGCATGAGTAATCAAATGAAATAAAGCAGCTCGATAAGACCCCATACCTAGAGCTAACATCATATAACCCAATTGAGACATTGTAGAATAAGCTAAGCTTTTCTTAATATCTTTTTGAGCAAGAGCTAAAGTGGCTCCTAAAAATAATGTTATTATACCTATCAAAGCTATTAGATTTAGAATGTAAGGTATAACTATGAAAAGAGGAAGAAGCCGAGCTACAAGAAAAATTCCTGCTGCTACCATAGTAGCGGCATGTATAAGAGCCGAAATGGGGGTAGGCCCTTCCATGGCATCAGGTAACCATACATGAAGGGGAAATTGGGCGGATTTAGCAACAGCGCCGGCAAATAATAGGGAGGCGCATAAAGTAACAAATAAAAAATTAACTTCATTATTATAAACCAAGTTATTGAATATTTCAAACAAATCCCGAAATTCGAAAGTACCTGTTATCCAATAAAAACCCAAAATTCCTAATAATAAACCAAAATCCCCGACACGATTAGTTACAAACGCTTTTTGACAAGCATTCGCGGCACTGGGTCGTGTGAACCAAAAACCTATTAATAGATAAGAACACACTCCAACTAATTCCCAAAAAATATAAATTTGTATCAAATTAGAACTAGTAACTAATCCCAACATTGAAGTATTGGAAAAACTCATATAAGCAAAAAATCTCAAATATCCCCGATCATGAGACATATAATTGTCACTATAAATAAGAACCATAATTCCAACAGTAGTGATTAATATCGACATAATAGAAGTAAGTGGATCAACCAAGCAGCCAAATTCTAAAGAAAAATCATTATTGATGGTCCAAGACCATACATATTGATAGACAGAATTATTATTTATTTGCTGAATAGAAAAAAGGGCTGAAAAAACCATAACTATACTTAATAATAAAACACTAGGAAAAGCCCACATACGGCGAAGATTTTTTGTTGCCGTTGGAAAAAGTAGAAGTCCTGTTCCAATTAAGATAGGAACTGGAAGTGGAATGAAAGGTATAATCCATGAATATTGATATGTATATTCCATAAAAAAAAAAAAAAAAAAAAATTTATCTTAATTAATTGTTTCTGAGTCACCGGTTCTTATTTCTTTTATTTTGAAAGGGGTCGGTTAATAAAAAAAAAATTAAGATATATAAAATAAAACTTAAATAGAATTTTCTAGCCTTAATTATTCTGAATCTTTCCAAACTACTTCAAATATTTAAAATCAAGAGGTTATAATTGGTCAAATGATATAAATAAGTCACTAGTGAAAAATAAATACGTATTTAATTTTATTAATACTGAATTGTTAATATTAAATTCAAATTTTTAAATAAAATTTTATGAAGATCAAAAATGAAAATTCTAATTTTCATTTTAATTATTACGTATTACAATAATTTTTTTATATCTATAGAACAAGGATAAATAATTATACCAAAAACAGTATTTGATATGAATCATAAAGCCCATAACTAAAACTATTTATTGTAATTCGGTTATTTAGAATCATTAACCAATTTGTTTTGTAACTAATTCTTTGTCTTCCATTACAATAAAAGCTATTTGTAGGAAATGCTATGATATCCAACACTTTAATTTTACGGAAAAAAAAAAGGGGGGGCAAATAAAATGCCTTTAAATTTTGTATTTTGTATCCTTTAACAGATTAACTACTAGTCTCATTTGATAATTCAAATTTTGTGGACTCTTTCTTCGAGCTTGAACAATTAACTTGAACAATTAAATTAATATTAAATTAATTAATATAATAGAAAAAATTATTAAAGTTTTTTTATTTTTTAATTAAGCGGGAGAAGGGTTGGTTTATTAAACTTTTCGATTTTTTTATTACATGTATAAATGTAACACGACGAAAATAGAAAGAAAACGGACAATCTTTCTTTTTTTTTTTTTTTTGTATTATTTTTTTTTTTTTTTTTTTTTATCAACTTCAATCTATTTGGCATAGTGTACCTTATCATTCTTATTAATATTTTATGTGATTTTTAACCCCCCCCCTTTTTTTGGAGTCTAATTTAGAGAAAAAATAGATAGAGAATAGTAAAGAACAATTGATTTTGAACAATAGATGTCTTTCACATCCAACCGAAAAACCTATTATAACTTTTTAATGGCAGTTCCAAAAAAGCGCACCTCTATTTCAAAAAAACGTATTCGTAAAAATATTTGGAAAAGGAAGGGATATAGGGCAGCATTGAAAGCTTTTTCGTTAGCGAAATCTCTTTCTACCGGGAGTTCAAAAAGTTTTTTTTGTGTAACAAATAAATAATCTGAATCGTTCTAATAACTAATAAAGTGATATAATTTTGTTTATAGTTTATTTATAAGATTTATAAGTTATAAAAATGATAAATAACATTTATCAATTATAATTAATATTAACATCATAATAGTATAGTAAAAGAATAAATATTAATATATAAGATAAATTACAATATAAACAATATACATTAAAAAAAAATAAATAAAAAAGAATTAGTCTCATAATGTTTTAATTTAAAACGAATATAAAATTGAATTTGTTTTACTTTAATTTGAAGCCAAATGTTTCTTTCGTTTCTGATATAGATAAGAATTCTGTTGTCTACTGAATTCTAAAAATGAATGGTACTTTTTTGTTTGAAAAAAGGGTAAACGCAAGCGCAAGGTTTCGCCTTTCATTTTAGTATGTTTTATCATTTTCCGGATGGGGATTATCACTTTCCCCATCGCCCTTACTCAATAATAAAAAGAATTTTTTTTTAGTTATATTTTTGATTTTATATTATAAAGAAGAGGTCGTTGAAACTAATTGATTAAGTTTAAAATGTTTTTTATAATCTTTTAAACCATTATTTTGGGTTTTAGAAATTATTATCACTATATAAATTCCTTAAACCCAATTAAATTAATAAAAGCCCCGTTTCCATTTTTAGGTAGTTATATGATTTAGGTAGTTATATGACGAATGCGCCAATTTTGAGTGATCTATTTTAGATCCTATGTTTCGATTGGAAGATCGATCAAGATATAATATATATATATTAATTAAAAAATTTAGAAAATATTTTGAAGTACGGTACAATTTCTATACGAAATTTTTTTATATGATTGATACGACCATCCCAAATACCTAACTTAATGGGTTTGCTAAATCTTAACGCAAATTCTCTACACAACAAAAAATCCTAACGCAACCTAACTATGCAAATATTTACATAAATCTTTTGAGTGTATCGCTGAAATTGTGTTATATAAAAATTCTATTTTTTTATTAATCGATAAAATGAATTTTTTATTTTAGATTAATAAAATAAATGATAAAAGAAATTAATCATTAAAAAATGCAAACGAGGCAGAACATTTTTTTTACTTATATCCAGGGATTGAAGTAAAAATTATCTAGTTACAACTGTTACATTTTAGTTTTAGGAGAGCATAAAGTAATAGCCTACGAAAAAATACATTGTTAGTTCAGTTAAATAAAATTGACATCCTAAAATACTAAATAACTAAATAAAAAGATAATAATAAGAAAAATCAATATTATTAACGTTAACGAAAACGTTTTAATCCCTAATTTTTAAACAAGTTTTTATTCATCAATTTGAATGGTTTCCTAAAAAAAAATATTGGATTGAATTAACTCCTTCAAGCTCGACGATTGAATAAAAATAGGTTATTATGATTTCGAATAAGCCGCTATGGTGAAATCGGTAGACACGCTGCTCTTAGGAAGCAGTGCTAGAGCATCTCGGTTCGAGTCCGAGTGGCGGCATGGCATCTTCTAAAAGAGTAAGTCCTATAATGAATTCAATTCCCGATTTCAATTCCTATAATTGAGGGACGCCCTTATTAATTTAATAATTTTTATGATATTTTCAACTTTAGAGCATATATTAACTCATATATCCTTTTCGATCGTTTCAATTGTAATTACAATTCATTTGATAATTTTATTAGTCGATGAAATCGTAGGACTAGATGATTCGTCAGAAAAGGGGATGATAGCTACTTTTTTCTGCATAACAGGATTATTAGTTACTCGTTGGATGTATTTGAGGCATTTACCATTAAGTGATTTATATGAATCATTAATTTTTCTTTCGTGGAGTTTTTCCATTATTCATATTATTCCGTATTTTAAAAAACATAAAAACCATTTAAGCGCAATAACCGCGCCAAGTGCTATTTTTACTCAAGGTTTTGCTACTTCGGGTCTTTTAACTGAAATGCATCAATCCGCGATATTAGTACCCGCTCTCCAATCCCATTGGTTAATGATGCACGTAAGTATGATGGTATTGAGCTATGCAGCTCTTTTGTGTGGATCATTATTATCACTAGCTCTTCTAGTCATTACATTTCGAAAATTCATAAGGATTTTTAGTAAAAGCAATAATTTAGAAAATGAGTCAGTTTACTTTAGTGAGATTCAATACGTGAACGAAAGAAACAATGTCTTACGAAACACTTCTTTTATTTCGTCTCAAAATTATTACAGGTATCAATTGATTCAACAATTGGATCGTTGGAGTTATCGTATTATTAGTCTAGGGTTTATCCTTTTAACCGTAGGTATTCTTTCGGGAGCAGTATGGGCTAATGAAGCATGGGGATCATATTGGAATTGGGATCCAAAGGAGACTTGGGCATTTATTACTTGGACCATATTCGCTATTTATTTACATATTAGAACAAATAAAAATTTTGAAAGTGTAAATTCTGCAATTGTGGCTTCAATGGGCTTTCTTATAATTTGGATATGCTATTTTGGGGTTAATCTATTAGGAATAGGGTTGCATAGTTATGGTTCATTTACATTAACATCTAATTGAATAAAAGACTTGACGAATATAAACATAGGACGGCATACAGGTATATATACGAAAACTTCATGTAAACAATCAAGAACCATTTGAATCATTTCCATTACTTGATTCAAATGGTTCTCACAAATTCAAAAGATATCTAGTTATAATAGAATTCCAATTTTTTTATTTTACTTAAAAGAATATAAAAGACTCATTTTTTTATTGTACAATCAACCATTTTTAAAATCATGGGATTTCAGTTTCATTTTTTGGTTTACTCACAAAAACTATCGAAAAAAATAATTGGATATAATAGCTTCGACCTTGTCAACTGATAATGATAAAACGAAATCGGGATAAACACCAATACCTATTACAGGTAAAAGGATAGAGATCGAAACAAATAATTCTCGCGGTCCAGAATCAAAAAAATAAGAGTTTGGGGCATTAAAAAGCTTGTATCCATAGAACATCTGGCGTAACATAGATAATGAATAAATAGGAGTTAATATCATTCCAATTGCCATTACAAAAGTAATTAATATTTTTGTCATTAAAAGATATTTTTGACTAGTAAGTATTCCAAAAAAAACTAACAATTCGGCAACAAAACCGCTCATGCCCGGTAATGCAAGAGAAGCCATTGATAAGATACTGAAAGTCGTGAATATTTTTGGAATTGCGATAGCCATTCCGCCCATTTCGTCGAGATAAACAAGACGTATTCTATCATAACTCGTTCCGGCCAAGAAAAAAAGCGCAGCGCCAATAAATCCGTGAGAGATTATTTGTAAAATGGCTCCGTTGAGTCCTGTATCGCTTATAGAACCAATTCCTATAATTATGAAACCCATATGAGATACAGAAGAGTAGGCTATTCTTTTTTTTAAATTACGCTGACCGAGAGATGTTGAAGCTGCATAGATTATTTGAATTGTGCCTACTATAATCAACCAGGGAGAGAATATAGAATGGGCGTGGGGTAATAATTCCATATTGATCCGAACCAATCCATATGCTCCCATTTTTAATAAGATTCCGGCTAAAAGCATACAAGTACTGTAATGTGCCTCTCCATGGGTGTCTGGTAACCATGTATGTAAGGGTATGATCGGTGATTTGACAGCAAAAGCAATAAGAAATCCAATATAGAATATTATTTCCAGTGCTACAGGATACGATTGATTAGCTGATGTTTCAAAATTTAATGTTGGTTCATTGGAACCATATAAACCAATACCCAAAACTCCCATTAATAAAAAAACGGAACTTCCTGCAGTGTACAAAATAAATTTTGTAGCTGAATACAAACGTTTCTTTCCCCCCCACATGGATAGAAGTAGATAAACTGGAATTAATTCTAACTCCCACATGATGAAAAAAAGTAAAAGGTCTCGAGAAGAAAATGGTCCTATTTGACCGCTATACATTGCTAACATCAGAAAATGGAATAGTCGGGAATCTCGAGTAATCGGCCGAGCCGCTAAAGTAGCTAAAGTTGTGATAAATCCTGTCAGTAAAATGGGTCCTATAGAAATTCCATCTATTCCCAATCTCCAGTAAAAATCAAAAAAATCGATCCATTTATAATCCTCTGTCAGTTGCATTAATGGATCATCCAATTGGAAACGATAACCGAATGCATAGGTTGTTAGAAGGAGTTCTATTATGCATATACCTATAGTATACCACCGAATTATCTTATTTCCTCTATGAGGGAGAAAGAAAATTAAGGAACCCGCGAATATTGGCAAAACTACAACTAGCGTTAACCAAGGAAAATTATTCATGGTAAAAACAAGATAAACTTGGACCAGAAAAACCCGTGCTCAAAATAAATAGTTTTTGAGCGCGGGTTTTTGTCGGTAAAGGTAAAAAAATCAAATGTATTCAAGTAGGGTTTTCTGGAACGTATTAATAAGCCAGACCCATACTTCGAGTTGTTTCATGCCATAAATAAACTCGAACACTCAAGAAATCTGTCGGACAGGCGGATTCACATCTCTTACAACCGACACAGTCCTCTGTTCTTGGAGCAGAAGCAATTTGCTTAGCTTTACACCCGTCCCAAGGTATCATTTCTAATACATCCGTTGGGCAGGCGCGCACGCATTGAGTACACCCTATACACGTATCATAAATCTTTACTGAATGTGACATTTGGATCTATAAATTTTTGAATGTCAGAAAGTTTCGATCTAGTAAACTTGTAAATGAATCATATATTTAGACACCAGATGAATCAATAATTTATCATAATTTTTCTAATCAATCTACTTCTGGATTGACTCATGCGATAGAGCCAAGATACTTTAATTTCTTACATTTTTGAAAACATGTATTATTACGGAATGTATGGTCATGGTAATTCTAATTTATGAATATTAGAATTTATATGATTAATACTACTTATTCAACAAATTCGATTGATTGATACGAGTTGATTTTCTGTTACGATAAATTGATGAAACAATAGCCGGGCCAATAGCTGCTTCAGCGGCTGCAATAGCTATAACAAAAATTGAGAAAATATTTCCTTTTAATTGGCGACTATCAAAAAAATCAGAAAATGTTACGAAATTCATATTAACCGCATTCAGTATAAGTTCAAGACACATAAGGGCTCTAACCATATTCCGGCTCGTGATCAATCCATAGATACCGATAGAAAATAAGTAGGCACTCAAAACAAGTACATGTTCGAGCATCATTGACCAACTCCTTATCAATTTCGATTCATTTCAATATGAACTGAACAACAATTCAACAGATTCAATTGACTAGAATAAAAAAAAGTACGGAACAAAGGCAGATTTTCTATTGTTAATAGAATAGATTGAATAATTTCTATTTTAGACATAAACAATCTTTAATTAAAGGGAAATAAATGTAATGTAATAAAACCGAACAGAGTTTAACGTGCATTGCTAATTCTATAAATTTTTTACTGTCGCGCCACGGCAATTGCACCTATCAAAGCGGCTAAAAGAATTATCGAAACGAATTCAAATGGAAGAAAAAAATCTGTTGATAAATGAATTCCAATTTGTTGACTATTACTTATCAAATCTTGCTCTATAATCTGGTTTGATCTTGTAGTCCAAATAATTCCGTACCATGACGTATCCGTAATAATAATCATGAGTAAAACAAAAATACTTGTACAAACTGGCAAAGTAACCACATCCCCAATGGTCCAAAGATTCAAATCTTTGTAATATTCTGAACCATTCATGAACATCACAGCAAATACGATTAAAACATTTATAGCTCCCACGTAAATAAGGAGTTGTGCAGCAGCTACAAAATAAGAGTTTAATAGAATATAGAATAAGGATATACAAACAAGAACCAGTCCCAATGAAAAGGCAGAATAAATGGGGTTGGTAAATAATACCACCCCCATACCTCCTAGTATAAGAACCGATCCCAGAAAGACTAAAAGAAAATCATGTATTGGTCCGGGCAAATCCATTATATGTAAAATAAGAGATAAATAAATAGAAATGTTTTTCATGACCTTATTGAGACCCGACCATAAATTTTTTTTTTATGATTTTTGAGCAATTCCTAATTTAATCCTAAGTAAATAAATACTAAGGGATATGAATAAATGTGAGTACTATTATTGGACTAATTTCATTCTTTATCTGAAAGAGTCGTTCAAATTCTAAACGATATATTTTAAAACAATTATGGATATATTAATTAATGGATTTTCAATCCAAATTAAGACGCGTTTCTTACCAACCAATCAATAGTTGGTATTTGTAGTTATTGACCAAACAACACGAAAGAAACCTAAATTCCTTCTATATTAGTTATTAGTAAATTCTATATTAGTTATTAGTAAAGTAATTATAAATTATTCGTTAATAAGAGATTTCCTTATTTATTTGAGGCGAATTCAAAATTGTTCGAATTGTATAATCGTCAATTACTGACATTGGTAAACGACCCAAAGCAATTTGATTATAATTCAATTCGTGACGATCATAAGTAGAAAGTTCATATTCTTCAGTCATTGATAAACAATTCGTTGGACAATACTCAACGCAATTACCACAAAATATACAGACTCCGAAATCAATACTGTAATTAAGCAGCCGTTTCTTGCGAATATCAGTTTCCAATTTCCAATCAACAACGGGTAGATCTATAGGACATACACGAACGCATACTTCACAAGCAATACATTTATCAAATTCAAAATGGATTCGACCGCGGAAACGCTCCGCGGTGATTGATTTTTCATAAGGATATTGAATAGTTACGGGTAAACGATTTGCGTGGGATAAAGTAATCATGAAACTTTGACCAATGTACCTTGCAGCTCGTACTGTTTGTTGACCATAATTCATGAACCCAGTTACCATAGAGAACATATCGTTAATATATATATGAATAGTTTTATGTTTGTTTATTTCTCTTGTTTGAGACACGTTGTGAATATAGAATGTTACTTTACAGTGAAAAGAGTTGGAAAGAAGTTGTTAATAATAGATTACCGAGAGAAATAGGTAAAAGAAATTTCCATCCAAGATTCAATAGTTGGTCCATTCTTAGCCTCGGTAAAGTCCATCTTGTTGTGATAGGAATGAACAAGAACAAATAAGTTTTAGCTAATGTAATAAAGATACCAATTATCGCTCCAAAAACTCCACATGTTTTATTTATTTCAAAAAGCTCAGAAACATATATGTCCGGAATAGATATATTCCAACCTCCCAAGTAAAGAACTGTTACAAATAATGAAGAAACCAATAGGTTTAGATAGGAAGCAACATAAAATAACCCAAATTTTATACCTGAGTATTCGGTTTGATAACCTGCTACTAACTCTTCTTCTGCTTCTGGTAAATCAAAAGGTAATCTCTCACATTCTGCTAGGGAAGAAATAATAAAAATGATAAACCCTATAGGCTGACGCCACAAATTCCATCCCCAAAAACCATATTTTGATTGCGCCTCAACAATATCAATTGTACTTGAACTGTTAGATAATTATAGTCGGTGATACCATCACTGTTACCATCGCTATTACAGAACCGTACATGAGATTTTCACCTCATACGGCTCCTTGAAGGCCAGAAATAAATATAGGGACCGCGTCAGTATTCTTTTTTGAATCTTGATATGTTTGTAGGATGGATAACTATCGGCCGGTCCCAAATTAGACCAATTGAATTCTGTCTGTTATAATTATTTTAATTCAAAATTAAATAAAAAAAGTACTTCTGAATTGATCTCATCCTTTCTTTAATTTAATAATTTCAATAATAATTTCAATTCTTCTTTGTTCAGTAATAACTTAACTGTTCAATAAAATACTTCTTGTAAAAATATCAATAACCCGTTGGTTTCACGTACGAAAAAAAAAATTCTATATTAATTAATGAATTATGACACAAATTATATATCTATTAATATGTATATGGGAAAGAATAAAAGTAACAAAGAATAAATAAAGTATTTCTTTTTTTTTTTTTTCGTTCCTATTCTTCTTTCTATTTCTGAGAAAAAGAGGGCTTTCAAAATAAAGTAAAGGATTATTTCGTTTCGAATAGTTATTTATTAAATCGGTGGATAGGAGTATACTCTGGATTGGAATCGTGTCATGGGGAGTACTGCCTGATCATTTCTACCAACTTAAAGCCCCAATTAGTATTCTTTGTTTGTATATTATGTAAAAATGTCCTTTTGGAAAATTTACATAATCTCCATTACTAATCCTTTACATATGTTCGTGTTTCTAACCATCCACTCGTTTTTGCTCAATCCCCCGTTATGCTAATACATAAAAATGATAGTGAAAACTCAATACGGTTGATCTTTTGAACCCGCTTCAAGTCAGGATGACTAATCAACCAATCTTGGGGGAAACGGTCTCTTCTGTTTATGTTTATTTCCGCTTAACTCTCTAACTCTTATACATAGAAAATGAGAATCAATCTTTTTACTGCGAATTTATATATAAGCTGTTTTCTTTCACTCATATAACTATTTGATTTAGTTCATCAACCCGAATAATGAATAAAAAAAAATTAAGATATCTACTCAATCCATTCCAACCCTTTCCTTGAAAGGAAGGAATAGAGAAAAGTTTCTGTCTATGTATCAACGAATCGCACGTAGAGATATTGATAACACACATAAAGTTAATGGTATTTCATAACTAATCGATTGAGCCGCAGCTCGTAGACCGCCTAAAAAGGAATATTTATTATTTGACCCGTATCCCGACATAAGAAGTCCAATTGGAGCAATACTGGAAATGGCAATCCATAAAAAAACACCGATATTGAGATCCGCTAAAACAAGGTGATATCCAAAAGGAACTACTGAATAGCTTACTAAAATTGATATGACTGCTATGGATGGCCCGATACTGAATAAACGAGTATCCCCCCTAGATGGAAAAAGATTTTCTTTGAAAAGTAGTTTTGTCCCATCTGCTAGAGCTTGAAGAACTCCCAAAGGGCCGGCGTATTCAGGTCCAATACGTTGTTGTATCCCTGCCGATATTTCTCTTTCTAACCATACAATTACCAGTACGCCTATTGTGATTCCCACTACAAGAGTCAAAATAGGAACAAGAACCCATAGAATTCCATAAACCTCTTTAAAAAATTCTAATCTAGAAAAAGAATCGATATCTTGTACTTCCGGTGTATCAATTATCATTTCAACGATCAACTTCTCCCATAATGATATCTATACTACCTAGTATCGTCATAATATCAGCCAATTTCATTCTTTTAACTAACCGCGGAAGAATTTGCAAATTGATAAAACCCGGCGGGCGGATTTTCCATCTCCAAGGAAAACCACTCTGATCCCCTATGAGAAAAATTCCCAATTCTCCCTTTGGGGCTTCTACTCTCACATAAAGTTCTTGTTTCGGCAATTCAAATGTAGGAGACGGCTTTTTACTAATAAATCGATATTCAAAATCATTCCATTCCGGATTCCTTTCTCTATCAAAGTATCGTATTTCTAAATTCTCATAGGGTCCCCCTGGAATTCCTTCCAGGGCCTGTTGAATAATTTTTACGGATTCTATCATTTCACCAATTCGGACTAGATAACGAGCCAATGAATCTCCTTCTTTTTGCCACTGTACTTCCCAATCAAATTCGTCGTAACATTCATAATGATCAACTTTACGAAGATCCCATTGTATTCCGGAAGCTCGCAGCATTGGTCCCGATAAACCCCAATTTATTACTTCCTCTCTACCAATAATGCCTACTCCCTCGACTCGTTCTAAAAAAATAGGATTTCGTGTAATAAGTTTTTGATATTCAGCAACTCTTGTTAAAAAATAATCGCAGAAATCCAAACATTTATCTATCCAGCCATGAGGTAGATCGGCCGCTACTCCTCCGATACGAAAATAATTATGCATCATTCTCATACCGGTGGCAGCTTCGAATAGATCATATACTAATTCTCTTTCTCTGAAAATATAGAAAAAGGGAGTTTGTGCACCAATATCCGCCATAAAAGGACCGAGCCATAACAGATGAGAAGCTATACGACTCAACTCCAACATAATTATTCTGATATAGCTGGCTCTTTTAGGTACTTGAATATTTCCCAACTGTTCCGGTCCGTTTACAGTTATTGCTTCTGTGAACATAGTAGCTAAATAATCCCACCGTGTTACATAAGGCAAATATTGTATAATTGTTCGATTTTCCGCAATTTTTTCCATTCCTCGGTGTAAATAACCCAATATTGGTTCACAGTCAATAACATCTTCACCATCTAGAGTAATGATGAGTCGAAGAACACCATGCATTGATGGGTGGTGGGGGCCCATATTGACTATCATGAGGTCTTTTCTTGTAGCCGGTATATTCATAGGTTTTTCCTCGATTCATTCTTTCATGAATTGCTGAAAACGAAAAAAAGTTCATTAAAATTCAAGATCTAATAAATCAAATAATTCAAAATGCCTTTAGAAAAATAAAATTAACGAGTTTTTGACTCCCGAATATCCAACCGATTAATTAATTCTTTATAACATATTCTATTTTTCTTTGACAAATAAGACAGTAATCGTTGGCGTTTTCCCAGAATTTTACGTAAACCTCTCTGAGATAAATAGTCTTTTTTGTGTAATTGTAAATGTGAAGTAAGTCTTCGTATCCTATTGGTGAAACTAACTATTTGAAATTCAACAGATCCTCTGTTTTCGTCTTTTTCTTCTTGTGAAATAACTGAGATGAATGAATTTTTTACCATAAACTGAAATCTTCTCTCCCCCCCTCTTTTTATTTTAAGATATTTTTTATTGATAGATATCTTTATTGATCAGTAATAATAATGCCCCTAATTTTTATTTGGTATATACAAAAATTTGTATTTCGTTATTAATTTCTAATTTTTTTTATTTAATAAAACTTACTCAATCCTATTTTCATTTTAAAATTGGATTTGAAAGGGGATACAAAAGTATGGTTGGTTTCTTCACTCACAAAAGATAAAAGTTTAGACCTAAAATAAGAAAATTTTGTTCATTCTAGATCTAATTGATATGTCATTGAATTAGTATCATGTATCAGAATGGAATGTAAGACAATGTATGCGTGCATCTCTTTGTCGTCATAGACCAGATATGGTATGGGAAATATAGGAAAAATTTACTATTAATGAATTTTCAATCGCGGATACATATGTATCCTTACCATACTGAAACAACTGCCATTATTGGTATTAAACCAATAACGATTCATACAAGCTAAATCTTCTAATCGATAATTGGGCCAAAGAAATAGCTTTAATTTTATAAGTTTTTTTTTATATTTTTTGCTTTTATCCACAACTTGACTGTTTACCTCATTCCCATTACAAAAAGATGCCTTTCTATGTCTATTCTTAGAATTTAAACAAATTAGAATTCGCAATTCTCTACGACGTCTAGGCGATAAAATATTTTCAGGAACAAACAAATCATAATTTTTTTTATATCTATTTCCAGTCATCTTTTGATGTTTTGTAATGACTTCATCAGAATTCTTATCAACATGTTTTTTTTCTCGGTATCTTTGATTTATTTGATGTTTACTTTTATGAACTAATGAAATACCGAGGGTTTGATACATAATAAATTTTCCATCATTTTTTATAGCTAGACGAATTGGTTCAATAATCAAAAATCCCCTTTTAATAAATTCTGTAAGAGTTACATCTTTCTGAATCGTCAAAATATCCAGACTCATTTCGCCCCTTTGAATAGAGGATATAGTAATTTCTCTTGGATTTATCAGTCTAAGCAGGAGACAATATACGTTGATGTTATTGATTATTTTTTTATTTAAAGAATCATCCCATCTCAATTGAAAATACAAATACCTTTTTAGGAAGAAATCAAACTCCGCTTTTGTATTTATCTTGTATTGCTTTTTATTTCTATGTTTTTTCATGTCCGATCCCGTATAATCTTCTTCAACATCTTTTTCTTGGTTTGAAAGAGCTGATTTAAGATCTGCTTGGCCCATGGATTCTTTTTCTCCTTGATTTCGGTTTTCTAATTCAAGAGATTTTTTTTCATTCGACGATATTGATATAAAAGGATCTCTTTTTTTATTTCCAGTGATGCTTTTGTTTTCACTAGCATTTTTTTTTATATTAGAATTAAAAAGTAGTAATTTAATTGGTATAACCCACGGTTTCATTTTATACGTATTATAAAGTCTCACAAATTCTGGCAAGAACCAAAGTTCCAGATTTGATATGGGACGACTTAGTATTTCTTCATTCATTCCCATCCAATCCAAAAGGGGTTTTTGATTGGATAGGTTGATTTTTTGGTCTTGCTGAAGTGTGAGATAAAAAAGACCCTTATTATTGATTTTTTCAATTATTTGATACTTATTAACCCTAGTCTTAGTATATTTATTACTGTTAGTGTCAGTATCAATATTGATCCAGGCCTCAATATCGACCTTCGTTTTAAGACAAAAATAGAGAATTCTCCAATCAAAAAATTTTCTATCCGTATTTTTATCCATATCTCGAATATCATCTTCTACCATATTAAATGATTTTTGTTTATGTGTGTTGTAATTATAAAAAATATCTTGGTTAGTTTTTACTTGTAATGGTGATCCATAAATTGAAGAGTACTTCTTAGTTTCAGAATTTATGGATTTATATGCTAAAAGATCATATCTATATTGTTTTTTAAAATTATCCTTTTGATTCAATAATAAATCCGTTTCCATTTTTGTTTTTTTTTCGTAGTGAATTAATTCATCTTTTTCATATAAATCACACAAATCTTTATATAAATCTTTATTTTGAGCTATACAGTTCAATATATTTCGCCATTTTTGTGGTACTACTCTAGACCATTTAATTTGAGATACATCACATTGATATTCATAATGACTCCTTAACCAATTTGTCCATTGATTCATTCCAGAATTGCGAAGATTCTTAGGTCTTAATTCGGAATGAAATAGTTCTTGTCTTACAACAAAAAAATCCTTTATTTCATTCTTAAGAAAAAGGGGGGTTCCATTATATTGAAATACGGATTTCAATTTCTCTAACTTAATAAGTTGGGTTTGTGATAATTTGTAAAATACATATGCTTGTGAAAAGTAAGATAAGTCAAAAAAAGTCTTTGAATTTTTTTGACTAAGACTAATATTAGTATTAGAAAGTGACTCTTTTATAATCGAAATAAATTTAATTAAACTTTGATTTGTTTTATTAATTCTTTCTTGATTTGCTTCATTACTGTTAATGTTTTTATTAATAATTTTTTTTGTTGATTCAAGAAAAAGTTGTGTATTGATACTAGGAATATTAATCATAGATAGAAAGATATCTATGTATATCTTTTCAATGAAAAATATTATAAAATAATGGGATTTACGGATTAATCGAGCAGTTCTTCTTTTTAATATCTGCCAAATATTTTTTTGTGATTCCAATCTTTTATCATCATAACTTATTTTGTTAGAACTCAAATTTCTATCTGAAGTTATAAATCCCTTTTTCTTGTCTTTTGTAATTTTTTCTATTTGCTTTATGATTGTGTTTATTCTATCAGTCAGATCTTGCATTTTTTTTTCTGTTAATGAATAATTTGTCCAATCCTGAGATCTAATTTGAATGGACGATTCCTGAATCATCCGATTACTGATTATTGAATCTTTTTTAATTTCACTCAATTCATATACTTCTATTTCTCTCAATCCAAATAATATAATTGGGTTTATTTTTGAGAGTTCTTTTATTATTTCTTTTATAAACAGAATGTTTTTAATGATCCATTTTTTTGGTTTTTTTGAGACATTTAGAAACAATTTTGTTTGTTCTTTAAAAATTCCTAGAATTATAAAACATTTCTTTTGCAATTTTTTAATTTTTTTTTTGAGTTCTTTTAAAATCGGTTCAAAAAATGAAAGTTTTTTTCTGGGAGAACCAAAAGGTAGTTCAGCTTCCATTCCAAAAATTGTTAAAAAACAAAAATCATTTTTTTGACCTTGCTTTTTCATTGGATCGTTAGAAGGGGCTCGTAACTTAGATCTGTGCCAAGGTTTAAGACGAAAAGGAAATAGGATCTTGATCTGAATGCCGTCTGTTAACCAGTTTTTTGGAAATTCTTTTTCTGATAATTGAACGCCGTTATAGGTACATTTAACATGCATTTCTCTATTCCAATCCTTTAAGTCCTCATACCATTCCGGAAATTGAAATAATAGTATACGGACGATATTTTTAGCTATTATCAATGAAGGTAATATAATATATTTTCTAATAATTGATTGGGTTACTAATAAAAAACCTCTCATTACTTGAGCAAGTAAAATACTATCCCAGGCTTCCGCTATTTGTATACGCACTTTCTCCTTTCTTTTGTCTTCTTCTTTTTTGTCCTCCTCTTTTTTTTTCGCGCTTTCTTTTGTCTTTTTCTCTGTATAATTCGAAATTGTGAATTCTGTGTTTTTCCACATCCAATTTCTAAAAATTTTTTTCATCCGTTCAGAAATATCAAAAAAAAAAAAAAAAGATTTGTCTATTCGGTCCAAAAAAAGAGGGGAATGCGCATTTGCTTCAAAGAGTTTCCAAGTAACTGTTTTACGTCTTTGAGCACGCATGGAG